CATATATTAAATAGAATTAGGAACTTTCCTATTATCTTTTACTATTCTATTTAGTCTAACTAAATAGTTACTAAAAATTGAAGTGAACCAAATTATATAACGAACAAATTCTCAAATAAAGATAAATACTATTAAATAAGTCTACACTATTGTATTATATATAATATATAAACTATATTTAAATAGTCTAATAGATTTTGATTTTAAAAAGTATAATAAAAATAGCATAGCGACTAATAAAAATTTGCTGATGACACATTTAGGACCTACTACCTATAGGGTAGGCAATCATGAAAGTCAAAAAGCTCTTTCGGATATAATCCGACCAGTCATTACATTATTAGAATTATTAGCACAGGACTTTTTTATGTATTTTTGGTATTTATTTAGAGAAGTTTTTTATATTAATTTTATTAGCTTCTATTTATTGTATTGACAATTCCAAAAAACTGATCATACTATGATCATAGTATGATGGTGGTCGGGCGGCTATGCCCCTATCGTCTAGCGGTTCAGGACATCTCTCTTTCAAGGAGGCAGCGGGGATTCGAATTCCCCTAGGGGTAGGGTACTGGGAAAGTAAGTTGATTGGGGCTTAGTAATAATTGAGAAGCCCATATCCATATCAATTATCTATTATATATGTATATGATATGGATTCTTCCTGGGTCGATGCCCGAGCGGTTAATGGGGACGGACTGTAAATTCGTTGGCAATTGTCTACGCTGGTTCAAATCCAGCTCGGCCCAAAAGTTTGCCTCTCCGCTTTCTGTTGAGTATAAAATCACCTTTTTCTAGAGATACCTGATATGTATGTAAGAATAAATAAAAGGATAATTTGTATTCTTTTTTATTATTCAAGGATTGACCATGTATAATTCATTAATAATTAATAAGAAATCTTATAACAATAGTAATACAGGGGTACTTTTTAATTTAACCTGTGTTATTCTTACTCTATGAATTACTAGATATAGTATAGGCTATATCTAGTCTCGCTGGATATCCCTATAGCATTCGTGTTTATGCACAGCAAATAGAGTGTTCTTAGGAAACCCTAAGAATAGACATACAGTACTGTCCATCCTCCTGGGATTGTAGTTCAATTGGTCAGAGCACCGCCCTGTCAAGGCGGAAGCTGCGGGTTCGAGCCCCGTCAGTCCCGAACTAAGATCCGACGACCCGAAAAATCTCTCAATTCCTCTATGGGTCCTGACGGAAAAAGAGAAAAAAGGGAGCAACATCTAATTCTAGGTAAGCAGCTTTATCTCTTTTTTTTTTTTTATTTCCATTTAGTATCACATAATTTTTTCAATTTCCATTTAGTATCACATAAATATAACACAAGTTAGACTTAGAGCCATTAACAATTTCAGAACAAGGAGACATATGTATGTGGATTGGGGCAATTGAATTGGTGGTATCACTCTATTTGATATTTTGATGGATACTCTAAAGGAAACGTCTGACGTTTTTGATTGCTCTTAATACATGAAATATATTAGAGTCTTAAGATTTTTGTGGGATAGGAGTCCACATCCACATACTTTTAGTCTATATATAAATGGTATTTATTGCATGATACCCAATGATCTTACCAAAATAAATCACCTTGGCAAAGAATTTTTCATCTACAAAAACGTTTTTTGTATTAAGTTATAATGAGTAGTTTAGTATTAGTATATATTAGTTATTAGTATTATATTAAGTATATTATATTTATTCTATTCCCTTTTTTTAGTGCACTTCCACTGTTTATTTGGGTGACCAATGGAATAGCGGTCATATGATATCTCATAAGCTAATTAATGGGATAAATTTAACAAAAGAATGAAGGGGACCTTTATTTATCATCTAGTCTAAAAAAGAAAGAGTGAAAAACATAAACTCAAGGAATTCGTTAGAAGATCAGGAATTCCTTTTTTACTTGGTATGGATAAAAGATCTTACTATGTTATACTATTCAATTCTCGATGATGAATCTTTTTGATAGATTAGATATTGTTATTCATACACGGATTTCATTTAGTATCATTAGGATGCAATTAATCCAAATTAGATTATAGGAGTCAAATTTATTACCTCTATGGGATTAGATCCCGAGTTATTGCGAAGAAAAAAAAAACAATAAGATTATGGAAGTAAATATTCTCGCATTTATTGCTACTGCACTATTCATTCTAGTTCCTACTGCTTTTTTACTTATCATCTACGTGAAAACAGTGAGCCAAAATGATTAATTTAACTGAGACTTTGATTGATTATCCGTCATTGAAGAAAGGGATTTAAACTCCAAGTCTTAAATGAAATAATTGGACTGGAATCGACACTATTTGAGATAGTATGGTAGAAAGAACTAAATGATATAATATAAATCTTTCTACCACACTATCGAGTGTTGTATTGTCGCCTCTCTATTTTTATAAAATATATATTTGTAGACAGATATGGGCTTGACAACAGAGATCAATCCCAATACATCTACAGAGTTTTTATTTAGCGAAAGAAATATGTCAATTCAACTAAACTTTTAGAGTTATTTCGTATTTTCGTCGTTTTTGAATTTTGACCAATCAAAATAAATAATAATTGACTTGAAGGTCAAGAGATTCTTCTAGGTTTCTTATAATTTAAACTGAGTAGTCCGCGATAGATAAAAACTGTTCAATTTAAATTAAGAAAAAGGGGGCTAGTTTTCTATACTCTAAAACATAGAAAAAAAGAAACAAAGAACTCGAATCGTTTTTTTTAGCGCGTTATAGGTATAAAAAAGTCATTCATCAAGCTAGAAATAGATGCTCCATGTCACCTTGTATGATCACTTCTTTATATCTGTAAAAGGCGAGTCAATTACCCCCATTTGGAAAGTAAGACTTAACAATGACATTACATGAGATGAGTTGATAAAGACTAAATAAAGAAAATTTCTAGAAATTTAACATATTAAATTATGAGACGTAGATCGCTCAACACACAATTTTTCATCCCTGGTACCTGTGTTCGTACAACTACTACAAGCTTGAGTAGAAAGTATGTATTACAAGTAATAACAGAATTAATTTCTCTAAGAAGACTAAAAGTAAACAAAGAAGAAATCCAATAAAGCAAAAAAGAACGTTGGCTTGGTTTTTAGTTATTATAATATCCGTAAGAACCAGTTCAACAAATCAAAAAAAAAAGAATAGTAACAACTTGGTTCAAAACAAAGCCTATCATGAAAAATCCTATTCTATATATATATTCCCTTGCTTCTTTCGAAATATAACTAGAGATATTAGTCATTTCATTTTCTGCTCAAAAGGTTCGTGTTTATTAGTGTATTCTATTTTATGATTGCTATTTCACTGTAGCACAGAAAGCAGAGGCATCTTCATTTGAAACAAACAGATCGTCAAAGATTAAATAAACAGCTGATACTATTTTATGACTCAATTAATAGTACCTCTAAAGTCCACTCCTACCCCAGACTACTAATGAAAGAGAAAAAGTAAAGACTACCATTAAAGCAGCCCAAGCGAGACTTACTATATCCATGTGATATATCTCCTATCCTTAATCATATGAAAGATTTATTCCATTATTGATTACTAATCATAGTGGAATCAATGGGGCAGAGTCAAAATGCAATTATGACTTACTCCTATTGATCATCCCTTACTCCTATTGATCATCCAATAAATTCATTCGTAACAAGTTCGTATCCTTAGAGCATTTCTGTTATAAGCATTCGATAAAGATTAGACACAAAAAGCATCCTTTATAACTATCAAGCGAAGACTTTTATCCTAATAGAAAGAGAGAGGAATAGTAAGACTTCCATTTTTGTTGACTTTTATAAGTCACAAAACTACAGAGATATAATACCCCCACCAGTAAAGTAAGGTATATAGGTATTTCATAGTTCTATTTTAGATAATCCTATTATCCTTCTGTGAAAGAATTTGAAATATGAAGACTATTAGAGTCTTGTTCTTTTCTAATCTCCTGTACTGTCAAATTTGAACCTTTATTTTATCTCTAGAAGAGACAATGAATCCAGAATAACTATTAATTAGTTTAGTTCTCACTCGTATTTTCGAATTTAGAGACAACGTCTCTTTTTTTTATTTACTTACATAACTGAGAAATCAATTTCCTCTCAGCCTAACCAATTGACTCAGTAGAAATTTACTCACTTAGCTTCTGATAGTGTTTCCTACCATTTAAATCTAAGCCGAAAAAAAGGAGTCTCTTTTTTTCTTTTTCGACTCTCTTCTTTGAGTCACGACTAAAATAGTATTTCCAATCTCTTACTATGGTGGGTCTGAACCTCATAGTTGTCTCTTAAGATTTTTTTTTCTCTTTTTTTACTGATCCCAGTTTGGTTTGTTCGTAACATACTGAAAAAAAAGACCGAGTTTGAAAAAGGCTTTGCTTTTCGAGAACCTATATAGCCTTTTTAGAATTAAGTGAATTAAGTATTTAAACTAAGCTTTTCTCTCTGTCTGTTTCTCTTAGTGATGAATTAGGTTTAGACCAGCAGGCTACTATAAGAAATCGCGATTTTTTCTTGATCAGGCGACACCCAGATTTGAACTGGGGATAAAGGATTTGCAGTCCCCCGCCTTACCACTTGGCCATGTCGCCAAACAAAAAGAATAAAAGTGAGATATAAATCCTATTTATATTAGATTAGAAATCTAAACTTTCTAGATTATAGAGATTTTTTTCTTTTTTTTTTTGCTGATAAAAAACAAACAAAAATAAAATGGATTTCCCACAAACAAAAAAAGTATCAACTCAATAAGTCTCAATATTATCCCACTACAATATTAGTGGAGGTAAACTCAAGTAAACTCTATTTTAGACTATAATTCTAAAAATATCAATAGCATTTTCAAGAAAATCTTATAAAATGAATAAATTAATTTATTTATTATTATATAGATAAATGACTATTAAGTAAATGACTATTAAGTACTAAAAGACTATTTTAGTTAAATAATAATAAAATAATAGACTATATACATACATCAATCACTTTTTTTCAATTGGGATTTTCACTCATAACACAAATTAGATTTATGTATATAAATACATATATGTTATGTATATAAATACATATCATATATAAATATAAACCCCATAACATAAGTAATAGATACGGATCGAGGGGGCATCTTCTTTGTTTATTTCTAGAACTCTTAGAATTATCGTGCTTTAATTTTTCTAGTCAAGGAAAAATTATGATATGGCACAAGCTGTGTTGCCCTGAGTAGAACTATCATAACAGATCAAATTTACGACTAGATCACTGTACTTAATGAAGAAATAGAAGAAAAACGTCTTATGCACTTTAATTCTAATGAATTCGAATTTGACAAAAGAAGCTTCTAATCACATTTGTTGAGTATGTCGTGTTTAAAAAAAACTCTTTACTCCTCCCTATTATTATGGCTTTCTCGCATTACGTGAAAGCCAATTAAATACCTTTTTTGGTAGCCAATCTAATCATAATATCATAAATAATAACTAGAAATTGGATAAATTTGGATATTCTATACAAGACTCCCTAAGTCAAGTTTACAAAGCGACAGAAGATTTTCCAGGAATTTATCAATTTATTTCCATTTGTATGTTTCGCAAATTCGAGTCAAATTTGCTTTGCGCCGAAAATTCTCTTTATTTTCTTTTTATTCAACCTCTTTTTCTCAGATCCGTTGCTATGTAGGAAATACCTATATGGAGTTGTCTAAAATTTTATGTAATTCAGTAAACAGAATCTATATTCCATCATTGCTAGAGCGATCCAGATGGATCGATGAAGAGGCGAACTAATAATGGGATTTTTCGATAAACAGGAAACTTAAGATTAAAATGCTCCGCGATGGAAATGAGGGAATGTTCACAATACCTGGATTTAGTCAGATACAATTTGAGGGATTTTGTAGGTTTATTAATCAGGGTTTAATGGAAGAATTAAATAAGTTTCCAAAAATTGAAGATACAGATCAAGAAATTGAATTTAAATTATTTGTGGAAACATATAAATTGGCAGAACCCTTGATAAAAGAAAGAGATGCTGTGTATGAATCACTCACATATTCGTCTGAATTATATGTCCTTGCGGGATTAATTTGGAAAACCAATAGAGATATGAAAGAACAAACAGTCTTTATTGGAAATATTCCTATAATGAATTCCCTCGGAACATTTATAGTAAATGGAATTTATAGAATTGTAATTAATCAAATTTTGCAAAGTCCGGGTATTTATTACCGTTCTGAATTGGACCATAACGGCATCTCAGTTTATACCAGCACCATAATATCCGATTGGGGAGGAAGATTAGAATTAGAAATTGATAGAAAAGCAAGGATATGGGCCCGTGTAAGTAGGAAACAAAAAATCTCCATTCTCGTTCTATTATCAGCTATGGGTTTAAATCTAAGAGAAATTCTCGATAATGTTTGTTATCCTGAAATTTTCTTGTCTTTCCTAACTGATAAGGAAAAAAAAAAGATCGGGTCAAAAGAAAATGCTATTTTGGAGTTTTATCAACAATTTGCTTGTGTAGGTGGGGATCCAGTATTTTCTGAGTCCTTGTGTAAGGAATTACAAAAAAAATTTTTTCAACAAAGATGTGAATTAGGAAGAATTGGTCGGCGAAATATCAACCAAAGGTTGAATCTTGATATACCCGAGAACAATACGTTTTTGTTACCACGAGATGTATTGGCTGCTGCAGATCATTTGATCGGAATGAAATTTGGAATGGGTACACTTGACGATATGAATCACTTGAAAAATAAACGTATTCGTTCTGTAGCAGATCTGTTGCAGGATCAATTCGGACTAGCTCTTGGTCGTTTAGAAAATGCGGTTCGAGGAACTATATCTGGAGCAATCAGGCATAAATTGATACCAACTCCTCAAAATTTGGTAACTTCAACTTCATTAACAACCACTTATGAATCATTTTTCGGTCTACACCCTTTATCTCAAGTTTTGGATCGAACTAATCCATTAACGCAAATTGTTCATGGTCGAAAATTGAGTTATTTAGGTCCTGGAGGGGTGACAGGTCGAACTGCAAGTTTTCGGATACGAGATATCCATCCTAGTCACTATGGACGTATTTGCCCAATTGACACCTCCGAAGGAATTAATGTTGGACTTATAGGCTCTTTAGCTATTCATGTAAGGATTGGTCAGTGGGGATCCATAGAGACTCCATTTTATGAAATTTCTGAGCGATCCAAAGAAAAAGAAGCACAGATGGTTTATTTATCACCAAGTAGAGATGAATATTATATGATAGCGGCAGGCAATTCTTTGGCCTTAAATCGAGGTATTCAGGAAGAACAGGTTGTTCCTGCTCGCTACCGTCAAGAATTCCTGACTATTGCTTGGGAACAGGTTCATCTTCGAAGCATTTTTCCCTTCCAATATTTTTCTATTGGAGCCTCTCTCATTCCTTTCATTGAGCATAATGATGCCAATAGGGCTTTAATGAGTTCTAATATGCAGCGTCAAGCAGTTCCGCTTTCTCGGTCCGAGAAGTGCATTGTAGGAACCGGCCTAGAACGCCAAGCGGCTTTAGATTCGGGAGTTTCAGTTATAGCCGAACACGAGGGTAAAGTTATTTCTACGGATACTCACCAAATTGTTTTCTCAGGTAATGGAAACACGCTAAATATTCCATTAGTTATGTATGAACGTTCGAACAAAAATACTTGTATGCACCAAAAACCTCAGGTTCAACGGGGTAAATATGTGAAAAAGGGACAAATTTTAGCCGACGGGGCGGCGACCGTTGGTGGAGAGCTCGCCTTGGGAAAAAATGTCTTAGTAGCTTATATGCCATGGGAAGGTTACAATTTTGAAGACGCGGTACTTATTAGTGAGCGTTTGGTCTATAGCGATATTTATACTTCTTTTCACATCCGAAAATATGAAATTCAAACTCATATGACAAATCAGGGCCCTGAAAGAATTACTAGCGAAATACCTCATTTAGAAGCTCATTTACTCCGCAATTTAGACAGAAATGGCATCGTGATGCTGGGATCTTGGGTGGAAACAGGTGATATTTTAGTAGGGAAATTAACGCCTCAGATAGCGAATGAATCGTCGTATGCCCCAGAGGATAGATTATTACGAGCCATACTTGGTATTCAGGTTTCCACTGCAAAGGAGACTTCTCTAAAACTACCTATAGGTGGAAGGGGTCGAGTCATCGATGTGAGATGGATCCAGAAAAAGGGGGGTTCCAGTTATAACCCAGAAATGATTCGTGTATATATTTCACAGAAACGTGAAATCAAAGTGGGTGATAAAGTAGCAGGAAGACATGGAAATAAGGGTATTATTTCCAAAATTTTGCCTAGACAAGACATGCCTTATTTACAAGATGGAACTCCAGTTGATATGGTCTTCAACCCTTTAGGAGTACCTTCACGAATGAATGTTGGACAGATATTTGAATGTTCGCTGGGCTTAGCAGGAGATCTTTTAAATAGACATTATAGAATAGCCCCTTTTGATGAGAGATACGAACAAGAGGCTTCAAGAAAACTAGTGTTTTCAGAATTATACGAGGCAAGTAAGCAAACAAAAAATCCATGGGTATTTGAACCCGAATATCCAGGAAAAAGTAAAATATTTGATGGAAGAACTGGAGATCCTTTTGAACAACCTGTCCTAATAGGCAGGTCCTATATACTTAAATTAATTCATCAAGTTGATGATAAAATCCATGGACGTTCCAGTGGACATTATGCACTTGTTACACAACAACCTCTTAGAGGAAGGGCAAAACAGGGTGGCCAACGAGTGGGAGAAATGGAAGTTTGGGCTTTAGAGGGATTTGGCGTTGCTCATATTTTGCAAGAGATGCTTACTTATAAATCTGATCATATTAGAGCTCGTCAGGAAGTACTTGGGACTACGATTATTGGAGGAACAATAGTTAATCCTGAGGATGCGCCAGAATCTTTTCGATTGCTTGTTAGAGAACTACGATCTTTGGCTCTGGAACTGAATCATTTTCTTGTATCTGAGAAAAATTTTCAGATTAATAGGAAGGAAGCTTGATCTGATCTGAATGAATCAGAATTTCTATTCTATGATTGACCGGTATAAACATCAACAACTTCGAATTGGACCAGTTTCTCCTGAACAAATAAGTGCTTGGGCTAACAAAATTCTACCTAATGGGGAGGTAGTCGGAGAGGTGACAAAACCCTACACTTTTCATTACAAAACCAATAAACCCGAAAAAGACGGATTGTTTTGTGAAAGAATATTTGGACCTATAAAAAGTGGAATTTGTGCTTGTGGAAATTATCGAGTGATCGGAGCTGAAAAAGAAGAACCAAAATTTTGTGAACAATGCGGGGTCGAATTTGTTGATTCTCGTGTACGAAGATATCAAATGGGATACATAAAACTCGCCTGTCCAGTAACTCATGTGTGGTATTTAAAACGCCTCCCTAGTTATATCGCGAATCTTTTAGATAAACCACTTAAGGAATTAGAAGGCCTAGTATACTGCGATGTGTGATTTGATCGAAATTAGCATTTTACAGATTCGAACTAAGAAACTGTCATCCTATTCAATCTGATTGGGATGCCCCTAGTTTGACATGGCTATTGGTACGAGTAACATGAAGCTCAGATTTATGGGTGTATTCAATACTTCCAAATAAAAGGGGAATTGATCCATGGTCGATTCTTTAACAAACAGATAAATAAGAATTGCTAGTTCTACCTCGTGACAAAAAAAACTTTTTCTGTTCAAGTTTAAGTAAGCAAAAATAGCATGGTTATAGGAGTTTATGCATCGCATATATGCTTCAAGAGACATCACGGCCTAACCATCGAGGTGAGTAGGGACCTAAAAGATCGGATAGCATATCTAATCTATCGACAAGTAAATCCCTTCCGAATTTAAAACAATTCTTTTTCAATTAAAAAGGATTGATCAGTCGGGGGAAGTAGACTACTCAAAAATTTTAAA